AGGCGGTAAGATGATATCTTGAGCAGTTACATATCCAGGGCCCCTGACACAAATAGACGCCTCACAAGTTACATAGAGATTACTTCTCAATACGATTTCTTTCAAATTCATTAAAATTTCATGTACCGATTCTTGAATACCCATTATGGTAGAATATTCGTGTGATATTTTCTCAAATTTTGCGCGTGTGATACATGTTCCTTCGATTTCTCCAAGCAAAGCTCTTCGCATCGCAATGCCTATTGTGTCTGCTTGACCTTTCATAAGCGGAGACAGAATAAAGCGCCCATAAAAAAGACGCTTACTGTCTGCTGCTGATTCAACACACTTCCACTGGAGTGTCCGAGTAGATACTGTTATTTTCTCTCGAACCATAATAATATTATTTGATCAGATCATTGAATCGTTTATTTCTCTTGTTTCTCTTGCTATTGAAATATCTTCCATTTTTTTTCTATACACGTCTTTTTTTCGGGGGTCTACAGCCATTATGTGGCATAGGAGTTACATCCCGTACGAAAGTTAATAGTATACCACTTCTGCGAATAGCTCGTAATGCTGCGTCTCTTCCGAGACCGGGACCTTTAATCATAACTTCTGCTCGTTGCATACCTTGATCTACTACTGCACGAATAGCATTTGCCGCTGCGGTTTGAGCAGCAAATGGTGTCCCTCTTCTTGTACCTCGGAAGCCACAAGTACCGGCAGAGGACCAAGAAACCACTCGCCCCCGTACATCTGTAACAGTCACAATGGTATTATTGAAACTTGCTTGAATATGAATAACCCCCTTTGGTATTTTACGTGTACTCTTACGTGAACCAATACGTCCACGTGAACCCTTTTTCGGTATAGCTTTTGCCATATTTTATCATCTCATAAATTTGAGTCAGAGATATATGGATATATCCATTTCATGTCAAAACAGATCCCCTATTTGTATATCAGGTCTTTAATGAGTCTTATTATCCTTGTCTTTGTTTATGTCTTGGGTTCGAACAAATTACTATAATTCGTCCCCTACGACGTATTAGTCGACACTTTTCACAAATTTTACGAACGGAAGCTCTTATTTTCATATTTGCCACTCCTTACTTTAATTTTGAATCTACTTCTTGGAAGAAAATAAGTTTCTTGAAATTTTCAATTTTGAATGGTATTCCTACGAAATAAATAGGGAAACACCTAATCTTTCGAATCTTTGTTGCGGAGTCGATAAATTATACGACCTCTGGTTGAATCATACCGACTTACTTCAATTTTGACTCTATCGCCTGGCAGTATCCGTATAAAACTACGTCGGATCTTTCCTGAAATATAACCTAGAATCATATCTTCATTATCTAAACGAACCCGGAACATACCGTTGGGAAGCGATTCAGTAATTAAACCTTCATGAATCCATTTTTGTTCTTTCATTCCAGGCAAAACCCCCTTGAAGTATTAACTAGTGGAGGAAGAACCCTATTAGACAACCCAGCACTTCTCTTTTCTTTTTCACAAATAAGAAGTTTCATATTCAATTCGGATATTAGAAAGATTACCATATATAACACAAAATTTCTCCGCCTATTCTTTCTAGTCGAGCCTCTCGGTCTGTCATTATACCCCGAGATGTAGAAAGAATTACAACACCCATCCCACCTAAAATTCTAGGAATTCTTTGATAGTTAGAATAGATTCGTAGACCCGGCCGACTGATCCGTTTTAAATTTAAAAGATTTCTATAAGTGCTTTTCCTATTCCTTCTATGTCGTAGGGTTAAAACCAAAAAATATTTGTTGTTTTCTCGATGTTTTCTCACGTTTTCGATAAAACCCTCTCGTAAAAGTATTTTCACAATACTTTCGCTGATATTAGTAGATGCTACTCGAACCACGCTTTTTCTATACATATCGGCATTTCGTATAGAGGTTATTATGTCAGCAATAGTATCACTACCCATGATTAATTAAAATTATTGGTGCCTCAAAATTTGGATATAATCAACATGTTTTTCTTTTTTTTTTTTTTACGTATTTGTTTATGAATATTAATTTTAAAAGGTATATACGTGAGACAAAATCTACTAAATTAATCTTAATCTATTTCTTTTAAATACCCTACTATAATCATATCGTGGTCTCATTTTATAATACCTCGGGAGCTAATGAAACTATTTTAGTAAAATTGAACTGTCTCAATTCTCGGGCAATTGCACCAAAAACTCGAGTTCCTTTTGGATTTCCTTCTTGATCAATCACAACTGCAGCATTGTCATCATATCGTATTATCATACCGTTGTCACGTTTAAGTTCTTTACAAGTACGTACAATTACAGCTCTGACCACTTCTGATCTTTGTAGAGGCATGTTTGGAACTGCGTCTTTGATCACAGCAACAATAACGTCACCAATATGAGCATATCGACGATTGCTAGCTCCTATGATTCGAATACACATCAATTCTCGAGCCCCGCTGTTATCTGCTACATTCAAATGGGTCTGAGGTTGAATCATATCATTTTTTTTTTTTTTTTTATCTGTTTTTACAATACAAAGGTCAAAGAAAAAAAGAAATATTATTTGTCCAAAAAAAGAAACCTGCATCCGATATTTTTAATTAAGGCCTATTTCTTTTTTAGCCCGAAATTATAAATTGAGCTCGTATAGGCATTTTGGACGCTGCTATTGAAATAGCCCTTCGGGCTATATTTTCTGTTACTCCACCCATTTCATAAAGAATTCGACCAGGCTTAACAACAGCTACCCAATATTCGGGAGAGCCTTTACCTGAACCCATACGTGTTTCTGCGGGTCTTACTGTAACTGGTTTATCTGGAAATATACGAACCCATATTTTTCCACCGCGACGTGCATTTCGTGTCATTGCTCGTCGACCTGCTTCTATTTGCCTAGATGTGATCCAAGCGGGTTCAAGTGCCTGAAGAGCGTATTTACCAAAACAAATAGTATTACCTCGATAAGATATTCCCTTCATTCTTCCTCTATGTTGTTTACGGAATCTGGTTCTTTTGGGGTTATAGTTGATGGTTTGTTTTGAATTCCATCTCTACTACAGAACTGGACGTGAGAGTTTCTTCTCATCCAGCTCCTCGCGAATAAAAATAAATTCAAATTAAAGATTTAGAATTCAATTCAGATATAATATAATTTGAATTAAGATATACATGTATTTAATAAGTAATCTGCTGACTCATGGATTTCATTTAATCTAGATCAAATCTATTATTAATTTTTATATCTTGTTTGTATAGTATAGATAATAACTAAATATATTAAATAACTTTTTTTTTTCTTATATTTATCTATTTTAGATTTAGAATGTTAAAAGGAATCTTTCTTTTGTTTTACTCTTATCGTATTGGATTGACCCTAATTTAGCAATCCAAGAAAATAAAGTTTTCGCGGGCGAATATTTACTCTTTCAATTTCTATTTCAGTTCTATCATTAGTTCATAACTTTTCCGAATAGATTAATTGGTTTCTGGTCGGTTCCGCCATCCCGATCAATGAATCGTTCGAATTCATTTTCACTAGAATCTTTTGAATTCACAGGTTCCATCGTTCCCATCCCTTCTTACTTAATGGTTAGGTCTGAATTCTACAATGGAGCTATTAGTTCTTGAGTCAATATTCTTAGTCTTTATTGGCTCGAAGCTCTTGATTTTTTGTTCGATGAGCAGATCCCTTTTAATGATGAATCCTTATTGATGCTTTATTACACAGATTTTTTATGAGATGACTCATAGACCTTACATATTGGAATTTTATATCATCCATATTCTTTTTCTTTCTTTCTTTCATCCTTCCATTTATCCATACCCTTTCTTTTTTATTTCTATTGACAACTTAGAAGCAGATTTTTTAATGAAAAAAGTATTTCAGTTGCTACAACAATATGAACAATATATCATATCTTGACTGGTTCTTTGGATCCAGATAATACGAAGGGATGAGTTGGTTATTACTTCTATAGTTATTTGTTTATACTATGCTATGGGGCTGGTTACTAACCCTCAAAAAACCAACGAGTCACACACTAAGCATAGCAATTTTATCAAAAGATTAATTTAATTTTTATTAAACCCTATAGAATTATAATTGTTTGTTCATTTTTTTATTGAAGATAAAATAAGAAATAAATTTCTCTTTTTGTTCCATCGCCGGATAGAATGCAAAGGGAAATAAAGGTTTATTTTATTATTCCCCGTCTATAAATATCCAAATTTTGATGCCTAATACCCCATAGATTGTTCGAACTGTATAGGAACAATAATCAATTTTAGCTCGAATGGTTTGTAGTGGAACCCTACCCTCTCTGATCCATTCAACACGCGCAATTTCTTTTCCGTCGATACGTCCTGCAATTTGCACTTGAATTCCTTTTGTATCTGCTTGTTCAGTTAATTCTATAGCCTTTTTCATTGCTTTGCGAAAAGAAACTCTATTTTTTAATTGGCCGGCTATAAATTCTGCAAGAATATTAGGGTTTCCGTAAGGCTTTTCAATTCGTGTGATAGCAATGTTAAGTTTTCTATTTACAGAATTAAATTCTTTTTGTAAATTCATCTGTAATTCTTCGATTCCTCGGGGTCGACTTTCAATTAATATTTTTGGAAATCCCATATAGATTATGATTTGGATCAGATCGATTCTTTTTTGAATCTCTATACGCGCAATTCCCTCAACGCCAGAGGATGTTTTCATATTTTTTTGTACATAATTCTTGATATAATTTCTTATTTTTTGATCTTCTTGCAGACCCTCAGAATAATTTTTTGGTTGCGCGAACCAAAGGGAATGATGACCTTGGGTTGTACCAAGTCTGAAACCAATTGGATTTATTTTTTGTCCCATGTTCCCCCATTACTATTACTATACATATCATAATACGACATAGTTATATCCTTTTTTTTCCATTTTGTTTTTTGTGACCACTTAATAGAGTCGGTATCTATATATCCACCTAAGGATATATCTTTCATTACAATAGTTATA